TTTAGGGTTGGTTTATTTTTTTATCACAAATAACCTCTTCGAGCCAGCCTGTATATTGTCCTTTTGATTCCGTGTTCGAATAGACGAGATTTTTTGAAAAAAAGGTATTCATAAGAAAAAACAAATAGTGATTTTTTTTTTCGATGTGAATTTGATACAAGATGAAATGAAGGAAATCACTATTTCCATTTCTCATTTTGAAAAACAAAAGAATTATAATAAAATAAAAAAAAAGAGTTCGTTCCATCATATATCATAGTTAGAGTAAAGCAATACTCGGGATTCTGACAAGAATCCTTTTTTTAAAAATACTTTATTCCTTATTAAATTAAGGATATATTCAAATTCTTTTGAATGACTATTCATCTATTCTATTTTTAAAGAAATCGGGGCAAAAAGCTCTATGGAAAAACGGCGGTTTAATTCGATGTTGTCTAGCGAGAAATTCGAATACAGGTATGGGTTAAGTCAATCAATTGATAGATTTGGTCCTATTGAAGACACTCGTGGAAGTGAGGATAGGGGTCTAAGGGATACAGAGATTTTTAGTTCGAGTGATAGCTCTAGTTACAGTAATGCTGAGCATTTAATGGACATCGTCGCCATTTGGAATTTGATCTCTGATGACACCTTTTCAGTTAAAGATACTAGTAGGCGTATTTATTCGCTATATTTGGATCCATATTTGGATAGAAAAAATCTCAAAAATGAGATTGACAACGATTTGTCTTCTTTATTGAGAAGACTAGAAAGATTGAGTGAACTAGAAAGTACTTTTTTTCGTTATTGGAATTCTGGTTATCCGAAGAATGGATTTCAGAATGACGATCCCCGATCTGATCGTTCTCCATATAATATTGAATACAATCGCATTAATGGTTGCATTGACTCTTATCTTAGTTCTCAAATCGATATTGAGAGTTCCATTTTAAGTGGGAATGACAATTCTAGTGATAGTCCCATTGATAATCACATTGGTGTTAAAATTGATAATCACAATAATCACATTGGTGTTGAAATTGATAATCACATTGGTGTTGAAATTGATAATCACAATAATCACATTGGTGTTGAAAGGGAAAAGAGTAATGAAAGGGGTAAGCCCAATATAAGAACGAGCAAGAATGGTATTGATTTCACTATAAGTGAAAATTCTACTGATTTCAATTTGACTCAAAAATATAGGCACTTGTGGGTTCAATGTGAAAATTGTTATGGATTAAATTATAAGAAATTTTTTAAGTCAAAAATGAATATTTGTGAACAATGTGGATATCATTTGAAAATGAATAGTTCAGACCGAATCGAACTTTCGATTGATCCAGGGACTTGGAATCCTATGGATGAAGACATGGTTTCTCTGAATCCTATTGAATTTCATTCCGAGGAGGAACCTTATAAAAATCGTATTGATTCTTATCAAAGAAAGACAGGCTTAACTGAAGCTGTTCAAACAGGCACAGGTCGACTAAACGGCATTTTCATAGCAATTGGAGTTATGGATTTTCAGTTTATGGGGGGTAGTATGGGATCCGTAGTAGGCGAGAAAATCACCCGTTTAATCGAGTATGCTACAAAAAAATTATTACCTCTTATTCTAGTATGTGCTTCGGGAGGAGCACGTATGCAAGAAGGAAGTTTGAGCTTAATGCAAATGGCTAAAATATCGGCTGCTTTGTATGATTATCAATCCCAGAAAAAGTTATTCTATGTATCAATCCTTACATCTCCCACTACTGGTGGGGTAACGGCTAGTTTTGGAATGCTGGGCGATATCATTATCGCCGAACCTAATGCATACATTGCATTTGCGGGTAAAAGAGTAATTGAACAAACATTGAATAAGACAGTACCCGAGGATTCACAAGTGGCTGAATATTTATTCCATAAGGGCTTATTCGATTCAATCGTACCACGTAATCCTTTAAAGGGTGTTCTGAGTGAGTTATTTAGGCTTCACTTCTTTTTTCCTTGGAAGTAAAATTCAATTAACCGGATCCTAAATTCATTTTTTTTTAGTTCCTTTTTTTCCTTGTAGCGAGCAAAACTAATAGATAGTTTATCGGAATCAAAGTCAAAATCCATTTTTCTTTTTATAAAGAATTCTCAAAAAAATTCTTTATTTTTGAATGGTCTTCCTGATTAGGGGTCTGGAAAGAAACCTCCTTTAACAACATAAGTAAAAAAGAAAATTCTTTTTTCTGCGAAATTCAAATTAGGCAAGAAAAAGAAACCGAAGGTCGTCTTCCCTTCTTGTTGCGTATGTATCGCGAATTCAAATAGAGAAAATATCGATATAGAGTATCTTTTCTTTCTACTCGAATCTCCCCCTAAGCCCCTATTTTTTTACTAATAACTGGTGTTGTTGGATTGAATTAAAAATTATAACAGAATAGTTTACGAAATTCAATTCGGAAGAAACTCTTTATTTCTATTTTGATATTAATTTTAACTCTAAATAAAATTGAATATCAAAATTGGAATTGAATTTCATTTTCAGACAAGACTGGATTATCATCCATATATTTATATCTTTCATAGTGAAAGAGAAATAAGATAATATTGTATTGAATTAATTTCAATTTATTTAATCTCGTGAATTTCTCTATTTTCTATTTCATTTTGATTTCTAGTTGATAATAATAGATAATAAGATATATAGAATATATATAATTTTATTTATATTCTATTATTATTATTTCTATTATATAGAATACTCACTTCGATATACTAATTAGTATAGAATACTACTAAGAATTAGTATAAGATATGTTTATAGTAATAACAGGTCTAAATATTCAATCGAGGTACCCATTCTATGACAACTTTACCCTCTATTTTTGTGCCGTTAGTAGGACTAGTATTTCCGGCAATTGCAATGGCGTCTTTATTTCTTCATGTTCAAAAAAACAAGATTTCTTAGATCTTATGGGTTCAAATCTCATCCATTTTTTTTCAAGACTTAGATATAGCTAATACAGATGTGCATTTAGTAGAGTATGTTATGGTATAACATAGGGGCATAAATGAAGCAGCTCTTATATATCCGTAAATAGATGCTCGAAATATACAAACAATATAGGGAAATAAGTTTCGAATTATTTCCAAATAGATTGGAATCGAGGCAGATGCCTGAAACGGAAAGTCGATCTATCTATATGTATGTAGATATTTCTAGAAGATCCTAAAAAAGGGATATTCTTTTATTTTATACCTAACCCATTCGACGAATTACTCCGATTATTCCTAAAGGAAAGGGTTACATGCGAATGGCACTAGTTGATGAGAGTTACTTCGGAAACAAAAAGTTTCTCCATTCCAATAAAAAAAAATGCAACTAGATCTAATATGAGTTGGCGATCCGAACATATATGGATAGAACGTATAGTGGGGTCTCGAAAACTAAGTAATTTCTTCTGGGCCTTGATCCTTTTTTTAGGTTCATTAGGATTCGTCTTAGTTGGAACTTCCAGCTATCTCGGTAAGAATTTTATATCTTTAGTTCCATATCAGCAAATCGTTTTTTTTCCACAAGGGATCGTGATGTCCTTCTACGGGATCGCGGGTCTCTTTATTAGTTCCTATTTGTGGTGTACAATTTCGTGGAATGTGGGGAGTGGCTATGATCGATTCGATCTAAAAGAAGGAATAGTGTGTATTTTTCGTTGGGGATTTCCTGGGAAAAAGCGTCGCATCTTCCTACGATTCCGTATGAAGGATATTCAGTCGATCAGAATAGAAGTTAAAGAGGGCATTTATCCTCGTCGTATCCTTTATATGGAAATCAAAGGACAGGGAGCCATTCCATTGACGCGTACTGATGAGAATTTGACCCTGGGTGAAATTGAGCAAAAAGCTGCCAAATTGGCCTATTTTTTGCGCGTACCAATTGAAGTATTTTGAAATGAAATAGCAAATCAAAATAGTTCTATAAATAAAAAAAGAAAAGGGGAGTTCTTTTAAGTCGAAATCGGAATACTATTCCTTGAAATGTTTGTTTTTTTTTAGTTTCGCTTTAGCATTCATCGAGAACGCGAAGCAGTTTCAAATTGGATCAATTAGATTATCTGTAAACAAGATTTTAATTATTTCTTCATTTAAAGTCGACTCTTTCTTATTCTATATTCTTTCTAGATTCATAATCAATGAATGGGAAATAAAAAAAAAGGAATAGATTCCGGGGTTCGATGCCTTAGAATAGAACTTATGTTTGATAAAAATAGTAGATCGCAGCGCATAGATTCGAAGAATGAGGCGAGTTCATTAGCAATTCAAAGATGAAAAATGGAAAAAAAGAAAGCATTTCTCCCTTTTCTTTCTGTTATATCTATAGTATTTTTGCCTTGGTGGGTTTCTCTTTCATTTAAGAAAAGTGTTGAATCTTGGGTTACTAATTGGTGGAATACTACACAATCCGAAACTTTTTTGACTGATATTCAAGAAAAGAGTATTATAGAAAAATTTATCGAATTAGAAGAACTCTTCCTATTGGACGAAATAATAAAAGAATACCCGGAAATAGGGTTGCAAAGGGCTCATATAGGAATCCACAAAGAAACGGTCCAATTGATAAAGATAAACAATGAGGATCATATCCATATGATTTTGCACTTCTCGACAAATATAATCTGTTTCATTATTTTTAGTGCTTATTCAATTCTAGGTAATAAAGAACTTCTTATTCTTAACTCTTGGGTTCAAGAATTTCTATATAATTTAAGTGACACAATAAAAGCTTTTTCTATTCTTTTATTAACTGATTTATGTATCGGATTTCATTCGCCCCATGGTTGGGAACTAATGATTGGCTATGTCTACAAAGATTTTGGATTTGTTCATAATGATAAAATTATATCTGGCCTTGTTTCTACTTTTCCAGTCATTATAGACACAATTTTTAAATATTGGATCTTCCATTATTTAAATCGTCTATCTCCATCACTTGTAGTGATTTATCATTCAATGAATGACTGATCCAACTCGAATATTTCTTACTTTGC